TCCATTATTCTCAGCAACTCAACCTCATTTTTAGTTGTAAAATCTCCCTAAAGATTTGCCTTCCATTATCTTTTGTCTATTCTTAAATTACAATTAAGCCTGTACCTGAGATGGATTCTGCGAGTGCCATAGTGATTCTGATTGTTCTTACCATTGTCCCCAAGGATTGTACTTTCTTACTAGGTACAAGATTGAGCGGATCATAACTCTTCTTTCCTTTAAATTCATGTCTTATAGTTCAGTTAAAAGATTCCCCGCATGGGCAAGGACTCTCGGTTAGCAGTTAAAGACTTTTTGGTCATTTCCGGTAACCTGGTAGATCTACTGAACCTTTTCCGGAAGGGAGTTTCGGACTTCTTTTTTCTTTGTTTGGTTCGTTCGATACCATAACCTCGATGGTTATGTAGCTTCTATGGAGGTTAACCCATGATAGAAGAAGATTGTATGTCGATTTTAGCAACTCAATGCCTTAAGCCACCCAACTAGCTCAGCGGTAGAGCTGTCAGTACTTAACTGACTGGTCGTAGGTTCAATTCCTACTTAGGGTTTTTTTAATTCATTCTTGAATTCGAAATGAAAGTGAAAACAAGAATTAGTCGCACAGGTGATTCATATCATTGCTTGTACTTGAATCAAGATTGGATTAGCAGGAAAAGAGTGAATCTGTCCTTCCTAAGCGCTTTCAGTCACCCATTAGTGCTTTCTACTTGCTGGGCTATTCCATGTCTTCCGTAGAGATTTTCTTATATATGTGAATTTCTTCTAGTTTTCACGAATGCCTTAGTCAAGGGATTATGGGCTCAATGTCTTATTGAAAGTGATCAGTCTTCTCCGATCAGAGCTTCCTCTGTTCTTTTGTTCTGAACCCGTGCTTTTCTTAACCCATTTTCTTGCTATTCCCTGTTATTGCAAAATGATTTCTTCGTTAACTAAGCGTACTCCCTTCTCCTTCTATCTAATAAGCTGAACTACGTCCAGGAATAAAAACCTCTTGAGGACGAGTCATAATTGTTGTTTTGACTTGAATTCTGCCTAAATCCGAACCTGCCTGACTTTCCTTCACCTTCAAGCTTTCGTTCAACAGTTAGGGATTCCCTCACCTCTTGATCCTCGACCTCTGGGAACTGAACTCCCTTAAAAGACGAAGAAAATTAGCTGCTTCCGGAGAAGTAGAGGGATATAGGGTTCATTTATTCAAGGACTACTTCCCTATTTGAGATCTTTTGAAAGCCCTGTTCTTAAGGTAAGAATTTTCTTATTCCTCAAAAAGAAAGGCTCTTTCTTAAGTTCTAGGGGCGGGATGCTAATAATCTACGTCCAACTCTTTCTTCATACCGCCAATCCTGTCTCAAGAAGGGAGTTAGAGAGAAGGCTCGAGAGACCTTCGCTTGAGCTAATTCCCGATTTCCAGTGGAGGCTGCAAAGGTTAAGATACTAAGTTTGGCACTCCTGGTCATATTTTTTTCGTTCGCTCTAATTCCGGCTATCTTCCCGAACTCTAAGCGCTAGTTGAACCTTCTTCGGTCTCTTTCAGCGGCGGGGAGCTTTCTCTCTTAAAGAGGGTCTTCGTTGCGCTTTCCTCTGACAGTTATACCCCTTACGAGGTCTGCAAGCCTAGCTAGATTCAAGTTCTCCTCCCAGGGGAGAAAGGGAAATGCATTCTTTTTTAATGAATACCCGGTAGCTGTAGCAAAGGAAGAAAGCGTAGAGGCTCCGCCTGATCTGATCCCCGGAGATGGAACAACTTCTGACCCTGGCCCCGGCTTAACCACACTAAGATTTATTCAGTCTAATTGGAAGACTGCTATTGAATCAGCGCTTGAAATGGGGTCTTTTCGCGACTCCACTGCTATTGAGTTGGGCTGCTAGCCTCTTGTTAGCTGCTTCTCCCGTCCAGGATTCAGTATTCTTGGATTAGGCTTTACCGGGCTTCTCTCTTGTTGCTTTAAGGCAGGGCTAAGGCATTGGTTGACTTTCTTTCTATTCTAAGAGTTGGGAGCGAAGGAACTGACGGTCTTCCCGGTTCTGCTTTGCCTTTTGCTTCCCCTTTCTTTTGTTAGGAATCGATCCAGTTGCTTCTCCGGTCTTGGTGGGTTAGGTTAGTACGGGGAATTAGATTCTGTTTCAGAAAGAACTTTGAGTGAACAAGGCAAAAGCCTATCTTTTCTCAAGCTTGATTCGAAATAGCTATCAGTTCAAGCAGGAGAGTCCGTCTTTCTTTGTTAAATGGCCGAATTAGTCACACCCATAGAAAGGATCAATCCCACATTCGGCTCAAGAGAAGCAAAGGAAAGATCAGAGTCGGCATTAGCCCCGTTGTTGGAGGAAGAAGCCCTTCTATTGAATCAATTGGAGGAAGGACTACTAATAGGTAGTGGTGAGGTAGTTCTTATTAGTTCGAATCGGTGCTGGTAGCTGTAAACTCTTCTTTCTCGATGGGAATCATAGCCCTATCGTAGCCAAGTCAATGGACTTGCCTTTCTTGCTTGACTCAACTTCCTAAACCTCTTCCTGCTCATTGACTATTGGAAGAACTTTCAAATGGGACAGGTGATGAGGGAAGACCTTCTATCTTAGACAAGAAAATGTACAGAATACAGATAAGGAAAGCAGTCTACTCATGCCCAGGCACAGCAGAATAAAAGGCCTAACTCTACTCTCAAAGTAGTGAAGTTCCCCAAGGGTTCGGTATCATAATAGAGTAGTATGCCGGAACTCTTTCCAACAATATCCGGAGCGAACTGTCGGACTAGGAGCTGCGATTTCTTTTGTTGAAGAAGAAGTTCTTCCGATGGCGAGAATCTGTTCTTGGTGGTAGGGCATGGTTAAGCTTTTAGTAGGCATAGAGTAGAAGAAACTGATCGATCGAGATAACATTTCCACCAGATGCCAGAAAGAGGAAGACAGAAGCAAGAGTCCCCCAGGGCGAAATGTGAGTTCATCGCCGGATTCGGAGTAGTTCAAATCAAAGAGTTCCAGATATGCGGATTAAGCGAGTTCAGCCGTGGGCAAAAAAAATGAAATGCTCGTACACAAGCCAAGGGATGAACTTCATTCTGGTGTCATAGAATAAGGGGTCTCATCAATAAATGAGATTCCCACAGAGCGGTAACTAAAACAAGGAAGAGCTATTAGCTTGTCGGCGTAACGAAAGAACTATCGGATGGTAGGCCTTAACTAACTGCTTCCATACTTAGAGAAGGATTTGCTGCTTTCACAAGAATTAGCCCAAAAAGGAGAAAACCAAAACTCTTTATTTAGTGGCCCAGCCAAGAATCATCGATTTTTTTTGGAGTTCCCTGTTCAAGGCCCATCTCTTCCTTGACCCTGTAAGCAAAAAAGACCGACTTCCCTAAAAGTAAGTGGCACGTTCCAGGATATCCTCGTAGAAGGGAATCTGACTTGCTGCCAAAAGAACGGGGTTGGATGCGCTTCTGTCTGTCTTTAAAGGAAAGTTCACCGAGGGTGAGAAAAAGGTAGCTCTTTTCTATCTTATTAGTAGCGGTCTTTGCTGCTTGACTTCTTGACTTAGAGCTTGAAGGTGACGCGACTACTCTCTCTTTCCGGTTTAGCCTACTATGGGAAGGTTCAAACCTTCTGTTCCTCCGTACCTTTTCTTTCTGTTTGGCTTTTCCCCAGCCCCCAAACTACAAGCCTTTTAGCTGCTAGCCAGCCTCCTCCCCTGTCTGTCCCGACATCCATAAAGTCTTTAGTCCCGATCATCAACACTCGACTGAAGGGAACGAAAGAAGGGGAAGGGGAGGGAGGTTTTTCTTGGCCCGGGGCCGGCTCCTTCCGATCCGGACCGGAGAAATAATGATTTGAATAGATGGCTCAGTGGCTTAGCTTGGCTTCGGAAGGAATGAAGCGAGAAGGGAGGTCTTGAAGAGCCTGGATTTATGGTTTCTCCTACCGCCGGTAGGGACCTCCTTTCTGATCCCGGTCCCGACATCAACACTGAATGGCTGGGCTTTTTTCGTTCATCGGGTGCATACATCATGGAAGGACGAGTGCTTCGTATTGCCGCTGCTAAGCCGCCCCTCCAATGTGGATATCTGGAAAAGGGGAGCGAGAGGTCAAGATCTCGAGAAGTTCCATTCGTTCCGTGGATCCGGGAAAGGGACCTCTCTCTCTCCAACTATGGATCCATCTGGCTTTTCTGGGGAAAAGTGTCTTCCGTAAATCATTCAATCACGCTTTACTCAACATCTTCCTCTTTCCATACCTTCTTCTATCATTCCCAGGCCAAGGGAGAGGTACGGAACACGAGACCAGTAGTTAAAGAAAGGAAAGCGAGAATGGATAACCGGCAAGTAGGGAACCAGGGGGGCACCGGTCAACTCTTTTGCCTTTCACTCCAATTCTTCCGCAAGGGTTTACATCTCTGCTTCAATGGGTGGCCTTCACTCGAAGCCAATCGTCCTTCCGATAAGGCATTCACTCGAACCATCAAGAGAATGGTTCGAATCGGATTCCCGCTAAGGGAACGAAGCAATGGCTGCCTGCAGTTGAATGCGTTGGATCGGATGCTGGAGCGGCCATCAGTCGCAGGGATTTCAACTTCTTTTCTCGATGGAAGGACAAGCAGAATGAATGACCGGGGAAGTGACAAATCAGGAATCCAGAAGCTAGAAAGCATCTCTAGGTCGGATGCTTATCCCCTTCCAACCAATCATTCCCTATCAATCTTTCTGGTCAAGGACCTCGCCTGCCTGCGGGGGGGAGATAGTAGGGAATTGGATCCTGTTGATTGAGTAAGATGGGAAAGAGATGGATGGCGCGGAATAAACCTATTTCAAATACCTGATATGAAAGAAAAAGTCAAAAAACGGACGATTGTGCGCCGGTTTCTATTATATCGGACCCCTCCGGATTTAGCCAAGGAGGAGTTCGATTTCGCTTCTTTCTCTTAGTCTGGGCCTATCCCTTTCGGATCTGTCTTTTATAGCCCTACCGGGTGTACGCGGGTGCAATGGCCTGGTACGAGCTCTACGCAAGCGCAAGTAAGGGCCGACCCGTATCGATAGTGTCAGGTGGGGGCAATAAAGAATAAAGAAAGGTCATAGGGCGAATACCTTGTTGAAGATCCCCCATCTCATACATACCATACGAAGCACTACCCTAGGTCCATTGAACCTTCTCTCGTAAATTAGTTCAGTCCCGGCCGGCTGTTACGAATCATGAAATGTTGACCGAACTGTAAGCCATTTACCTGGATCCCATTTACCCGATGCCTTTGGTCGAACCAACAAGACGGAAGCTTGTGCCTATTATTAAGTGAAATTAAAAGAATGCTAGCCGACTCTAGCTCTGAACCAGTCCTCGCTAATCGTCCACTCTACCGCACCCGAGAGGTGATCGTTAATAAATGAAATATAGTGTTTAACACTTTCTGAGTGCCCCTTTGTCCCAATATCCCTGACATAAGTTCAACCTATACTCGCGGATCACAAAGCCATTATTTAAAAACGACACCTACCAATTCAGAGTGCACCCATTCCTATGGAGAAAGGAAGTATTCTCCCGGGCCTACGTTCCTGGAGCGCTTCTGCGTCTTGCTTTCGGCTTAACCCACAATCAACATTTCCCTATAGCTCTTGAGGTGAATCATCCATCTCCCTATGCCTTACATATCGTACTCCTTCTTTCTTTTGAGAGGTAGAGGCTCGGGCATTAGGTGAAGGCAGATTAGGAACGAGGACGTTCAACCAAAAGAAAAGCACCAGGGATTGATTAGGGACCTATACAGGACAGTTAGACGACAGATAGACCCGATGGATGACCATAAGTGAAGGATCAAATATCGCCTTTTGTTATTTAGATACTATGTCCGGTCCTAGTACCGCATTCTTTCTTGCTGCATTCCTCCTTTTTTAGACATAACATAGTCATAGTCTTGTATCCATTCCTACCAGATTTCGTTACTTTATGAAAGGTGAGTTCTACTTCCCTGCCGCGAGGGCTTCTACCAGCTCTGATTGAGCCCCCTATATGAGAAGGACTACACGGGAACCCAGCAAACAGAGGTAAAAGTTCAATAGAGAGAATCGAGTTGATAGCTTCCAGTAGTAGTTGCTTGATGGTGTGTAGTGGGATGACCTGGTAGCGATCATATTAGTATGTATATGAGCAGTTCACCATGAGCAGGAGTTTCTCGATATCAGATCTTGAAACAAAGGAGGACCGTTTCTCACATCAAGGTAACTACGATAGGCAAAAGAAGACTCTTAGGTCGTTGATTCAAATTCTACCTATATTTGCATTCACTTAATGGTCAAACCAACAATGGAATTGACTCTAACATCCGGCCGGAGGAAAGACTGACTACTACAAGGGCTTGTGCCAACCAACAAGAAGGGGGACGGAGCAAAGACATCTCTTGGCCAGAACCGGACATTGCCTTTTACCATCCCACCACTAGGAGACTGGGACTCGAGGCGTGGTTAAGTATTCCCCTCCGCTCTGGAAGTCCTTTTATTTCCCGGTGAACAATATCTTTCTTTTCTTTGATTTTATGTTCTAGGAATAAGAACTTTCCCTTCCTCTGCAGTGAGCTTCTAGAGAGCGTGAAGTCAGTCTTGTAGATCCAGGGTTTTTCCGACGTAGCCACCTATGCCCTACCCGAAGGGGCGGTGGTTCCTTGTCTCTGTTATCCCTATCTCTCACAAGAGCGACTTAACACAACAATCCATCGAAGCTCGGCGTACGCGATTAGAGTCAACTTGACTACTTTCACTTCAATGGGATAGACAGGGATCGAACCTGCCATGAGCCTTGCAAACTCTATCCCCCAATCCAATGTTGATCAATAGTTAAATCTAATAACATGTCGTATAGTTGCTGTAAGAAAGAGCAAAAGCAAGGAAGGCTGTAGTTGAATAAGTCGATCTTCTTTTCTTCTTTTTATCTAACATCGTCCGGTAGTTCCCTTTAGTCTGTTTCTAAGAAGCTAGGACAGCTAAGAACGAATTAGCTCTTTCAAGCCCCGTTTCTAGAAGATAAAGCCAGATGGTAATAGCAGATTGGCAGTATGAGTGTCAGAAAGCTGCCGATGCTGTATTGCTGCCTGCTCGAATCAACATCCCTCTACGAGTTTCCTCATTCCTGTGGTTGTTCTAATCTTTTAGATCGATCGGGGCTCTAATGCCATTTCTCTTCCGTCCAAAGGCCAGTTCAAGCTCTCAGATATAGGTTAGTTCTCCCTTTCGATATGAGTCCCTTATTTCCTCCTTAGGAGCGAATCTCTTCTTGAAAGCCTTCTTCCCGGATTCCTCAACCTAGGATAGATCAATTGACTGTGTAAGCTCTCTAAGGTAGCTATCTATCTTTAATGAGGTTCCTAGTGAGGTCATTCTAATCTTCCCATGGTTCTAACCGGACGCTTATCCTAGTGACATTCTATCATCCTGTGTCACTATATCAAGATTAGTAATACCTTTCATCCTAGTTGTTCTCTTTCCTCTAGGCTAGAGAATATCTTCTTTCTAGATGTATTTATTACTTACTGCACTGGGAGAGGAAAAAGGACTGTAAGCATCTAGTTTGTGATAGCTAGTATGCTAATGTCTCTTTCCTGCCTTGATAGTAAGGGAACGCGGTTGAAGGTATTTAGTTATCTTCCTCAATCAAGGACCTCTTTCTTTTTCTTTAAATAGAGAAAGTGGTGGCTAGATTCGCGGTCCCTTTCCAGACTAGAAAGTCTTTCAAAGAGCTTTCTGGGATGGAACTCAGTATTCAAGTGAGTCGAGAAAGATTTCCCACCAGAAAGCCAGCCTCCCACTAATCCGAAGAATAAGGAAGGATGCTATCTCCCTGTTACTTACCGTCATAGGACTGGGGAAGCTACTTCCAAGGAGAAAAGAAAGCGACTTCTAAGGGGGCTCGCAACTTGATTAGAGAAGGGCCGCTCGCGGGTTCATTTCCTATAGCGAGGATCAGAAAGAGATTAAATAGCCGACAGGTTTGATTTGATGCTCGTATAAGATTCAATCAAGGTAGACACCATTCTAAATCGTTCTTGTTCATTCTCCTATATTAGTGATTTCATAAAAAAAGTTTCGCACTCGGGAGAACCCATCCCAAATAGGTTGAAGTGGATGCTGATATAGATGCATTTGAATGAATTATGGTCTTTTGAATAAATGAAACTACGGAACGAAGCCCAACATTTACGCTAAGGTACGATCAACTATGGATTGAGACTACACTAAGGTTATGAAATAGCTTAGCCGAACTATAGAGGCTAAGGTGTTGAACGTCCGCTGTGGATTAAGACTACGTAAAGGTGCGAAAGCCTAGCGAACAAAGATTTCATACCTTTCTTGCTTAGTAAGGCGCATCCGTTTTCTTGCTCCTGCGCATTAAGGACTATACCACTATATACGCTCAGAAAAAGCTTATTTATAGTTCCTTGACTTCCCTATGGTTATGGTATATCCCCTTTCCTATAGGACGAGCCATAGGAACCTATGAGATTGATTGAACAAGCCAACACTTAAAGGCGAAGAAGAATCATCGAACTAATGGACGGACCGCAATGCAAGTACTAGAACTCTTGAAATAGAGGAAGGACCTACCGACCGATTTCGAGAGCTGCTACAGTTCTACAATTTCCAGTTGACCGAGAAAGACCACACTTGTAGGAGACTTTTTCCCAATTTCAAGAAATGTTGATCGATTCTCCCCTCCTCACCTGAAGCTACGAAAATCCTTATTGAATAAAAGAATCGTACGCACAAAGCAAGCAACGTCAACCATTACTGCCAAAGTGTTCGATTCGCGAGCTAGATTTGAACCAACACTTCCGAGAGGCCCGGCGCACTCCCATTTCTTCTAATCGCGTTGTTAACCCGGTTCCTCACGCTGCCCGTGAGTACATCCGGGGGGCGGAAACGCCCTGGCTCCGTTGGCTTGTAGACCTCCGGCTACAATGAAAAAACCTGATGTGAGGGGGCCCACTTCCCACTCCCCCTCCCTTGGAAAATCAACTCACTGCCATTGATTGACCAAGGCCTCCCCCTTACGCCTTACGACGATGGAATTTGTCCACCCACGCCAAGGGTTAACACTTGTCTTTTTAATCCTCCTCGTGAAAGCTTCAGCGCGGCTTAGACTGACTAAGGAGGCTTTATGAAACTGCACTTCAACCTTCGATCGGAATACGGATGAGATCAGAAAGGCCATCATTGGGGCAAACGATGCAATAGCTTCGGTTAGAGCAAAGCCCAAAATGGCATAACCAAATGATTGTTTAGCCAATGATGGATTTCGCGCCACGGAATGAATTAAAGAACTGAAGACGTTTCCAATACCGATAGCAGCTCCCGCTGAAGCAATTGTAGCAGCTCCGGCACCTATTAATTTTGCACCTTCTAACATTTCTTAAAAAACCCAATTCTCGTCACGCTTTCTTTTTGATTCACGATTATATGTTATGGATTCCTCGTCCATGGAATCCTTGTCGATTCTTCTCCTCGTTCCTTTTATCTTGGGCATCTCATACTAAGACTCAAAACTAACCCAATCTCGATATCCTCACTGAACACAAAAAAAATATTGGAATTTTTGAAGGCTTCACATCACAAGTGAGAAATGGTTCTTAGCCAACGGTGACCGGCTCAATGAGCACCTTTGGGCGATGCTTTCTCGATCCGATTTCTCACTTGAAGAAAGATAGCCAAAGTTCTTATTAAATAAGCAATTTTTAGAATTTTCATTGTAACCCTAAGGTGGACAAGACCTTACAACTAGAAAAGGGGGCAAAATCACAAGTTCTCTTTAGAGAATTGAGATCTCCTTGATGATCCTCCTTTCGATAACAGAGGGGCAGAAGAGAAGTTGGAAGTTTCATCTATCAACCTATCATTCGTCCTACTAACATGTCTTCCGCTGGGATTGGTTGTCAATGTATGTTATGCTATCTCTGCAGAAGTGACATTATGATGAATTAAAAAAGATCCTCAGGTATATCCCTAGAAAAGGCATTCTTTTATTGGCAAAAGGATCCTTGCTCCGGGCAACTTAGGACCTATTCAGATGCAGCCCCTACCTCTGAAAGCTGAAGGAAGGTATTAATGCAGGCTTTCTCTCTGATAGAAAATCCACCATATAGGAGAATTTATTCCCTGGAAAAGCAGGCCCTTTCTTTTGCAATACTTAATAAGGTCTAGATCCAATGTTGAAGCCGAATGCAATGGCATCAACAACTAGTGAACTTGTATGGGTGGGATCTCTTCTGACTGAAATTGGGATTTCGGTCACAGAACCCCATGACACATGTTCTGTGAGAATCAGAATGCTATCCACATAGCCTCCAAGTCGGTCTTCTATGAGAGAACAAAGCATGTAGAAGTCGCCTTACTTAGGTAGGGCATTTTTTCGGGGAAAAGGTGATTGCCGAAATCATCAGAACACCAACCATTAGAAGTGAAGATCAATTGCCGATCTCTTCACGAAAGGATTGGTAAAGGCCCTCCTTTTTCTTCTCACTCGCAAACAGGGAATGATCGATATCCATTATCCAGTTTGAAGGGTAACATGTATAAGTTCTTGTTTGATTCTTCAGTAGTATAAAAAAAATAACAATAGAAATCGAATTTCTCTGTAGGGTATTACTTTAGCCCTTCTTTTATTATTAAGGTTAGGGAGCTTTTCCTCTTTTGAGGATGTATTAATAATAGAGAAATATATTATATCAAGTCAATAGAATGTTGCATTTTTTTGCTTCACAACTTTTAGTTCTAGATTTCGATAGGGATAACCACATCAGTTCGAAAGAGAAGGGTACCGTGGAGGGAAGTTGTTCGAAAAAGAAAAGAAGAATGAGGTCATGATCGGAAGCGAATGTGGTCCCTGCTTTTTTAATAGTGTCCTGCAGAAGGTCTTCCCCATCTGAGTAGATTAGGAAAAGATCCAGTCTGCATCGGATTTCCATTTCCTTCCCTTTCCTCATGTTAGACCAAGTGAAAGAAGCGCCATAGAGTGGGAGGTCAACCCAATCACAATCAGCAACGTGATCCGCGAAATTTGCAATACCGATTCTCTTATTTTCGGCCAGTAAGAACCCCTTTCATATTTGATTGCATAAGGCATTCATTTGACTTTCCACTAATGCACCAAGGTAGGTTGGAAACGGTATGGATGAATCTAAGCTCAATAGTCTTGCTTGTGAGAAACTGATGCTGGAGCATAGACTTATGAGCCATCCATTCCAAGTTGTGGTCTAGGGAGTGTATTCTATAGTGATGGTCTAGGTTCCAATGTGAGTTGGGACAGCCATATTTTTCTTTTTTTGTTTAAATTAATCCAAGAGCCACCATCTCTACTTTTCGAAGGAACATAGCAGCTGCCAGCATCTTTTTCTAATTTTTCTTTTTCTTTTTTACAGATGGATTACGTCCTCTTTGACTTGAGTTTCCTGGAGCAAAATCATATATACTTTTTCTTGGATTTAATGAAGTCCGAGACAGCCCTTTGCGAAGCTCGCCCATTCAAAGCCCTAAAGTTCCAAGAGGCCACTATCGTGATTGAGAATGAGCCGGGCGAGGGGGAGAGATGGAAGGCCTCTACTTCTTAACCTTTGATTCTCCCTTTTGAATTTCGCCGTTGAAGCTATTCCCTGCTTTGTCTTTTCCGTGATGTCAGGCTCGAGAGACCTTGCGATGTTTGATCATTTTCTGCTTGCATTCGTCTGGGGGCTGTTGAGAGTTCAAATTTGAGCTTTATTATCCGGTGGATAATCTTCCGATATTCGAAATTAGCATGAGTTGAATCAAAATGAACATATAAAGATGGGCTGGAAAGCTGCCTACCTGCGAAAGCCGAATAGATCTGATTTGAAGGCTCACAGTCATCCTCCAAATCTGGTTGAAATTCCACAACTCCGTATGGGCGCTGGTGCTCACGCAGAGCTTCTAGAACAGTCTCTACGTGTTTCAGATGCTCCTCCCAGGTCTTGCTATAAACCCTACCAACGTGTGAATGTTTTATTCATGAATTATTTACTATAGGCACACCCTCATAAATAGTTCTATTCGATAGACTAATTTCCGTCTTTCAGTAGTGAAACACGATTTCAGTATTCAATCTATCCCCTTCGTTCTGGAGTTCAGGACTTCTTTTCTATGGTCTCTTTTCCTTAAACTTCAGCCCTCTTTAAGCTCTCTTCTAGGGAATTTGCTTAGTCTAGTAACAAGTCTCGATAAGCTGTCGCAATCAGGCAATTCGTTAAAAGAGATATCTGATCGATCTGTCTTTCAATACTATCTATCTTCCTCCTTCTGTTGTTTCTGATCTGTATTGCCTTGAGGAAAGAAAAGATATTTTGGACTTCTCACCCTATTAATCACTTTGTGTCCTATCAAGCTTCCTTCCTTTAAAGCTTTCGTTTCAGCGATAAGATAACCTCCAATTTGAAAGAAGCCCTCAATCATCTTCAGTGGAAGAAAGCTATGATAGAAGAAATGGAAGCTCTAAAGAAGAACGACACTTGGGAACTGATC